TGATTCACATTTTTTTATGTTTAAAGAAACTTTTTAAACATTGGAACAATAATTCAATAATATTTGGTTAAATTAAAATATATAATGTGTTTAAGTAAAAATTTTAGTCATAGTATAATAAGGACATACTATTATATATTTACCTTAATTATATATTAAGATCTTATAAGAAAAGATTTATTTACATTATTCGTATTAATTAGACTTTTTATTTATAGAAAGTATAATAACCTATAAGGAGAGAATAAAAAAAAGGGGTTTTAATATTAAAACATAAGAATGTGTCTTCCAATTATTCTTAGTTAACTAAATAAGGTAAATATATATTATTAAATTATTTATTATATACTAAAGTATCTATCCCACTACATAGCTCCATTTATAAAAAAAGAAAAAAATGGAGCTATGTAGTGGGATAGATACTTTAATCTAAACCAATGCTTTGAAAAAACGTTTAAATCGAATGTTGGGCGACATTTTTAAAAAAAACTGAGGAGAGGGAATTTTTAATTTTTACTTAAGTTTGCTATTTTGTTTTCACCAAAATGAATTTAAATTATTGTGTCCTTTGAATTTGTAAAGCTGATAAGTAGATTTAAACGTTTTTTCAAAGCATTGGTTTAAATCCATTGTTTTTTGCAAAGTTAATAAGTAAGTTTGAGTTTTATTCTTGCTTAATTTATTCATTTTAACATTAATCTATATGTAAATTTTTGTAGATTGAAATTTCTTAAAGAGAATTTGATTAGTAATTTAAGCAGTAGATAATTTTATTGATATTAAGTTAATTTAGATTTGGTAAATGTTATTAGGTTTGGTAAAAGCTGTGCCAGCATCCGCGGTTATACAGTAAAATCAAATGAATATTATTGGTTTTGAAATAATTAATATTAAAATTTTTAAACAAGTATTATGATATTATAAGGTGAAATATTTATAATATTTTGAAGTATGTTTTTATAGTATGATTGTTATGAAAATAAAAATGTAAACTAGGATTAGATACCCTATTATTTTTATTGTAAAATTCTAAGCTAGAGTATTAGTAGGTATGGTCTTGAAACTTAAAGAATTTGGCGGTATTATAGTCTATTTAGAGGAATCTGTTATGTAATCGATAGTCCACGTTGAACCTTACTTATTTAATTTCTTGTATACCGCTGTTTATGAATATACTTTTAGGTTATTTTCAAGATATAATAGTAATTAATATTTCAAGTCAAGGTGCAGTAATATATAAGTTGAATAATGGATTACAATAAAATATATTTATACGGATTGTTATTGAAATATAATTTGAAGGTGGATTTAATTGTAATTTTGTAAAGATTAATAAAATGATTTATAGCTCTATAATATGCACACATCGCCCGTCGCTCTCGTTAATTAAGATGAGATAAGTCGTAACAAAGTAAGTGTATCGGAAGATGTACTTAGGAAGTATTTCAGGTTAAACTTAAAGTTAAGGTTTTCATTTACACTGAAATTTTTTATCGTGCGATTCGATGTAATCTGAAATTAATATAATTGTTTTTTTTATTATTTAAGTGGTAATTTAAATTAAATAAATTTTAGGTTGGTGTATAATTTATAAATATAATATTTTTTACTATAGTAGATTAGTACTGTGAGGGAAGTTTTAATTAATTATTTATAATTGAAAAAAGTCAATTTTATTAATTGTATCTTGTGTATCAAAGTATATTAAAATATATTAAAAATTTTTTTTCTTCTCGAATTTGAAAGATTTAATTAAAAATGTTATTTTTTGTGTTATAAAAATTAATAATTTTTAATTGGTAATGAAATGTTATTCGTTTTCAAGGATATCTAGTTTTTTAATAAACGAATTTAATTCGGAGTATATAATTTATTTAATATATTTTAATTTAAATATTTTTTGTACTTAATTTTGAAAGGGATAATCTTTTTAAAATATAATTATAATATAGTGTAATTTAGAGGATTTTATAAATTTAGAATTTGTTAATAATTAGAGGATGTTAAAATTTAATTCTTATTTTTAAGAGATTTTTAATTTTTATTTAATTTTTATATTAAAATGTTAAGTTAAATTTGAAAATTTTTGTAATTATGATTTAATTAGTAAAATTTTAATTTATTTAGTGTAATAAATTGTAATGTTAGTATAAAGAATTAGGCAAATATTTTACTCGCCTGTTTATTAAAAACATGGTTTCTTGATTATATTTAAGAAATTTAACCTGCCCACTGAGAAGTTTTTGAAGGGCCGCAGTATTTTGACTGTGCAAAGGTAGCATAATCATTAGTCTTTTAATTAAGGGCTGGCATGAATGGTTGGACGAGGTAAATTCTGTTTTATATTAATTGAAATTGAATTTAGATTTTAAGTAAAAATACTTAAATGTTATTAAGGGACGAGAAGACCCTATAGAGTTTAATAAATTTAGTAATTAATTGAGTTAATATTTAATTTTTGATTTTTATGAAATTTATTTAATTGGGGTGATTAGAAGATAAAATTAACTCTTTTTTGATATTAATATTATTAATAGTTTTAAGATCCATTAATAATGATTGAAAGATTAAATTACCTTAGGGATAACAGCATAATTCTTTTTAAGAGTTCATATCGAAAAAAGAGATTGTGACCTCGATGTTGGATTAAGATTAGTTTTGGGTGCAGATGTTCATGAACTAGGTCTGTTCGACCTTAAAAATCTTACATGATCTGAGTTTAAACCGGCGTGAGCCAGGTTGGTTTCTATCTTTAATTTACTTTAATATCTTAGTACGAGAGGACCAGATATTTAAAATAATTTTTTTATGATTAAATACTATTAATATAACTATTTTGGCAGATTTAAGTGCAACAGATTTAGAATCTGTTAATATGATTAATTATCATAGATAGTAAATGTTAAATAAAGAATTATTTATAGTAATATTGGTAGGATTAATTTTAATTATTTTTGTTATGGTTGGGGTAGCTTTTTTTACTTTATTAGAACGTAAAGTTCTAGGTTATATTCATTTACGTAAGGGACCAAATAAAGTTGGTTTTGTAGGAATTTTACAGCCTTTTGGAGATGCAATTAAGTTATTTTGTAAAGAACATGTAAATCCATCAATTTCAAATTATTTATTATATTATGTTTGTCCTATTTTTTCTTTATTTTTATCATTAATTTTATGAATATTAATGCCTTATATAAGAGGTTTTTTTACTTTTAATTTAGGTTTATTTTTTTTCTTAGTATGTACAAGTATAGGGGTTTATACTGTTATATTAGCTGGGTGGTCTTCTAATTCAAATTACGCTTTATTAGGAGGCTTACGAGCAGTAGCTCAAACAATTTCTTATGAAGTGAGTTTAGCTTTAATTTTATTATCTTTTATTTTTTTGGTTAGAAGTTATTCTTTACTAGATTTTTATTATTATCAAATAGGTGTTTGATTTTTATTTTTATGTCTTCCTTTATGTAATGTTTGGTTTGTATCCTGTCTTGCTGAGACTAATCGAAGTCCTTTTGACTTTGCTGAAGGTGAATCTGAATTAGTTTCTGGATTTAATGTAGAATATGGAAGAGGTGGTTTTGCTTTAATTTTTTTAAGTGAATATTCAAGAATTTTATTTATGAGAATATTAATATGTATTATTTTTCTTGGATCTAATTTAAATTCATTTAGTTTTTATTTAAAATTAATTTTTATTGCTTTTTCATATATTTGAGTTCGCGGAACTCTACCTCGTTATCGATATGACAAGTTAATGTATTTGGCATGAAGGAGATTTTTACCTTTATCTTTAAATTTTTTGTTTTTTTACTTAGGATTAAAAATTTTCTTTTAAAGGTTTTCTTAAGTAATAATAAAGTTAATAAGGGATTTTAACCCTTTCATTATGATTTCAAGACATAAGCTTATTCATTAAGTTTATAACTTATTAATTATTATATAAAATATTGTCTCAGGTTTTAATAATTAAAGGGTTAAGAATATAATAAAGAAAGTAAAGAATGGTTAAAATTTGACCTGTTAAAATATAAGGATCTTCAACAGGTCGGGCACCAATTCATGTAAGTAAAATAACAATTACTACTATTGATCAAAATATAAATTGATTAATAGGATAATATTGAAGACCCCGTGAGTTAGTAGATGTTAAGGGTATAAAAAATAAAATGGCAATTGATAATACTAATGCAATAACACCACCTAATTTATTTGGGATTGATCGTAAAATTGCATATGCAAATAGAAAATATCATTCAGGTTGAATATGTACTGGAGTAACTATTGGATTAGCAGGAATAAAATTATCAGGATCTCCTAACATATAAGGTTCCTTTAAAGACAAGATAGATAATATTATAAATAAAATAATAAAACCCACAATGTCTTTAAAAGAAAAATAAGGATGAAATGGAATTTTGTCAATATTTCTATTAACACCTAATGGATTATTTGAACCGGTTTGATGTAGAAATAAAAGATGAATTATTACTACAGCTGCTACAATAAATGGTAATACAAAATGAAATGTGAAGAATCGATTTAGTGTAGGGTTATCTACTGCAAACCCACCTCATAATCATTGAACTAGTTCAATTCCTAAATATGGGATTGCTGATAAAAGATTTGTAATTACTGTAGCCCCTCAAAAAGATATTTGACCTCATGGTAGTACATAACCTATGAATGCAGTTGCTATTACTAAAAAAAGAATTACAACTCCAATTATTCATGTATAATAAAACTTATATGAACCATAATATATGCCTCGCCCAATGTGAAGATAAATACAAATAAAAAATATTGAAGCTCCGTTAGCATGAAGAGTTCGTAATAATCAACCGTAATTTACGTCTCGGCAAATGTGTGCAACTCTGGAAAAGGCTAAATCAATATGTGCAGAATAATGTATGGCTAAAAATAATCCTGTTGCAATTTGAATAATTAAACATAATCCTAATAAGGATCCAAAATTTCATCAGGAAGTAATATTAGAAGGAGTAGGGAGATCAATTAAAGCATTATTTGAAATTTTAATTAGAGGGTGAGTTTTACGTAAAGGTCTATACATTAGTTTATTTGTCGTAGAGGTCCTTTATGAACATTAATAATTTTAACTACTACAATTAGAGTTAAAAATAAGTAAGAAGCAATTAAGATAGTAATTATATTAATGGGTTGATTATATATTTTTAATAAAAAGTTGTTAGAAGTGAAGTTTATAATAAAACTATTTTCTATATTTTCATATAAATTTAATGGAAAATTTAAATTAATATAATATATGAAAATAAAAATAATAGGAAAAAAAAGAATAGTCAAAAAAATCTTATTTGAATAGAGGAATATTTCATTTGAAGCTAAACTTGTTACATATATAAATAATACTAATATACCTCCTAAATAAATTAAAAGTAAAATATAAGAAAATCAAAATCTTACAGATATAAATCCTCTAATTAAACATATGCAAATTGCTTGAAGAAAAAGAATTAAACCTATAGATAAAGGGTGATTTAAAAATAAGAAAATAATTCTTAAAATTATTCTAGCTCTTAATATAAAATATAAAATATCAAAGGATAGTTTAATAAAAATATTAGTTTTGGAAATTAATGATAAGATTTTCTTTCCTTTGAAGTTTTAAAAGTTGAACTTATTTTTGGTTTACAAGACCAATGTTTTATTTTAAACTATTAAAACAAAATGTTAATAATATTTTATTTTATATTTTTTTGTGGTTTATGGGTATTTTCTTCAAAACGTAAACATTTATTAATAACATTATTGAGATTGGAATTTATTGTATTAATTTTATTTATTATTTTATATTATTATTTAATAATAATAAGAGGTGAATTATATATAACTATATTTTTTTTATCTTTTGCTGTTTGTGAGGGGGCTTTAGGTTTATCAATTTTAGTTTCAATAATTCGTACTCATGGAAATGATTATTTTAATTCATTTGGTTTATTACAATGTTAAGATATATTTTATATATAATTTTTTTGATCCCTTTATGCTTTTTAAATAAGAGATGATGATTAATTCAAAATTTATTATTTTTTATTTCTTTATTATATATAGTTAATATTGATTTTTTTTGTTGAAGAAATTTAAGATATATATTTGGTTATGATTACTTATCTTATGGGTTGGTTATATTAAGTTTTTGAATTTGTGTATTAATAATTATAGCAAGTTATTCAGTAATTCGATATAAATTTTATAATAATTTATTTTTATTTATAATTATTATATTACTTTTAATGTTATATTGTACATTTTGTAGTTTAAATATTTTATCTTTTTATTTTTTTTTTGAAGGGAGATTAATTCCTACTTTATTTTTAATTTTTGGTTGAGGGTATCAACCTGAACGCCTTCAAGCTGGTGTTTATTTACTTTTTTATACTTTATTTGCCTCTTTACCATTATTGTTAGGAATTATATATCTTTATAGTAATTTATATTATTTGAATTTTTCTTTAATATATTTAGGAAATTTTATAAATTTTTATTTATATTTAAGAATAATTTTGGCATTTTTGGTTAAAATACCTATATATTTAGTACATTTATGACTTCCTAAAGCTCATGTTGAAGCCCCGGTATCTGGTTCAATAATTTTAGCTGGAGTATTACTTAAATTAGGGGGTTATGGACTGTTACGTGTTTTTGAATATATAACAAGTATTGGTGTAATTTTTAATGTATTTTGATTATCTATTAGATTAGTAGGAGGATTTTTGGTAAGATTAATATGCTTACGTCAAGTGGATATAAAAGCTTTAATTGCTTATTCATCTGTCGCTCATATAGGTTTAGTAGTAGGAGGATTAATAACATTAAATACGTGAGGTTTTTATATAACATTTGTATTAATAATTGCTCATGGTTTGTGTTCTTCTGGTTTATTCTGTTTAGCAAATATTAGTTATGAGCGTTTAGGAAGACGGAGTTTATTAATTAATAAAGGGTTATTAAATTTAATACCTAGTATAGCTCTTTGATGATTTTTATTATCATCTTGTAATATAGCTGCTCCTCCTTCTTTAAACTTAGTAGGAGAAATTGGCTTATTTAATAGAATGGTAGGTTGAATATGAATAGTAATATTATTTTTAATATTGATTTCATTTTTTAGAGCTGCTTATACTTTATATTTATATTCTTATAGTCAACATGGAAATTTTTATTCTGGTATATATAGAAGAGTTAGAGGATATTGTCGTGAATATTTATTGTTAATACTACATTGGTTACCTTTAAATCTATTAATTTTAAAAAGAGAATATGTATTAATTTGATTTTAATACTTAAGTAGTTTAAATTAAAATTATGATTTGTGGTGTCATAGATATAAATAATTATCTTAGGTCGTGATATATTTGTCTTTATGTTTTATTAGATTTTTTTTTTTATTCTTTTTTTCCCTATTAAATTTTATATTTAGTATTTATTGTATTGTAAATGATATATCATATTTTATTGAGTGGGAAATTATTAGATTAAATTCTTCTTCAATTGTTATAACTTTATTATTAGATTGAATATCATTATTATTTATAAGTTTTGTTACTTTAATTTCATCCTTAGTAATTTTATATAGAGAGGATTATATATATGGGGATGTGACATTAAATCGATTTATTTTTTTAGTGTTAATATTTGTATTATCTATAATATTTTTGATTATTAGTCCTAATTTAATTAGAATTTTATTAGGTTGAGATGGTTTAGGTTTAGTTTCTTATTGTTTAGTAATTTATTATCAGAATGTAAAATCCTATAATGCTGGCATGTTAACTGCTTTATCAAATCGAGTAGGAGATGTGGCTTTATTAATAGCAATTGCATGAATATTAAATTTTGGAAGATGAAATTATATTTATTATTTAGATTGTATAATAAATAAGTATGAATTATATTTAATTACAGTACTAGTTGTGTTAGCAGGTATAACTAAAAGTGCCCAAATTCCTTTTTCAGCATGATTACCAGCTGCTATAGCTGCTCCTACTCCAGTTTCAGCTTTAGTTCATTCATCTACTTTAGTAACTGCTGGTGTTTATTTATTAATTCGATTTAGTAAAGCTTTTCCTAACTGGCTTTTAAGTTTTTTATTAGTGATTTCTGTTTTAACAATATTTATATCTGGATTAGGAGCTAATTTTGAATATGATTTAAAGAAAATTATTGCTTTATCAACTTTAAGACAATTAGGATTGATAATAAGAATTTTATCTTTAGGATTTGCTGATTTAGCTTTTTTTCATCTTTTAACTCATGCTTTGTTTAAAGCCTTATTATTTATATGTGCTGGAATGGTAATTCATAATGTGAAAAATTTTCAAGATATTCGATTTATAGGAAGTTTATCAGTATTAATACCTTTAACATCAGCTTGTTTTATGGTATCAAATTTTGCTTTATGTGGAATACCTTTTTTAGCAGGATTTTATTCAAAAGATATAATTTTAGAAGTAGTATCAATAAGAAATTTAAATATATTTATATATTTTTTATATTTTTTTTCTACCGGTTTAACGGTTTGTTATTCTTTTCGTTTATTTTATTATGTTTTATGAGGAGATTTTAATTTGGTTCCTATATCTAAATTAAGTGAAGAGAGTTGAATAATGATTTATGGTATATTAGGTTTAATAGTATTTGCTGTTTTAGGGGGAAGTATATTAAATTGAATAATTTTTTTAACTCCTTATTTTATTTGTTTACCTTTTTTTATAAAAATAATACCTATTTTTGTTAGATTATTAGGTTTATGGTTAGGAAGAATCTTATTTAAATATAGATTAAATTATTATTTTAATATATTTAAATATTATAGAGTAGTAGTTTTTTCAGGATCAATATGGTTTATACCTTTAATTTTTACAAAGGGGGTAAGAAAAATGTCTTTAACAATTGGATTAAATTCAATTAAATATATTGATTTAGGATGAAGAGAATATTTTGGTGCACAAAATTTATATTATGTTTTAATAAAAATTGCAGGATTTAATCAGTGATTCCAAACTAATGATTTAAAATCTTATTTGGTAATTTTTTTAATTACTTTAATTTTAATTATATTTATTATTTATTCAAATATCTTATATTAGAGTATAACACTGAAGCTGTTATTGAGATAATCTTATCTTTGAATATATTTATAAAAAAATAATTTTATTTTTACAATGAAAATGTAATGTTTTGTTTAAACTATATAAATTAATTAAGATGTAAATGGACTTTAACCACTTGAATAATAAGTTAGCAGCTTTTATTCGATCAACACATCTTCTTAATTGGAAAATTATTTCAATTTTATCATTAACAGTGATATACCTCTATTTTGGTTTCAATTAATTAGGGTAAATAAGGATATTTAAAATATCTTACTATCAGGTCGAAACTGATTACAATTATTTGCTTCTTACTTAAAATATCTTACTATCAGGTCGAAACTGATTACAATTATTTGCTTCTTACTTATATAAATTACTTATGGGGAAATAAGGATATTTAAAATATCTTACTATCAGGTCGAAACTGATTACAATTATTTGCTTCTTACTTATAGAAATTACTTATAGGTAAATAAGGATATTTAAAATATCTTACTATCAGGTCGAAACTGATTACAATTATTTGCTTCTTACTTATATAAATTACTTATGGGTAAATAAGGATATTTAAAATATCTTACTATCAGGTCGAAACTGATTACAATTATTTGCTTCTTACTTATAAGGAAAATTGAAAATTCAATACTTTTTGAATGCAAATCAAATGTTATAATTAACTATAACCCTAAATTTATTATGAGGCTCATTCAAGTGATCCTTGATTTCATTCGTGATATAATCCAATTGTTAAAATTAATAAAAATAGAATTCTAGTAATTATTCAAATTATTATATTTGATCTTAAGGAAATAATAGTTATAGGTAAAATTAAAGCGATTTCTACGTCAAAAATTAAAAAAATAATTGCAATTAAAAAAAATCGTAAGGAAAATGGTAAGCGAGATGATCTGATAGGATCAAATCCACACTCAAAAGGAGATCTTTTTTCTCGATCTTCAATATTTTTTTTGGAGAGAAAATTAGTTAGAAATATTACAATAAAAGAAATTATTATAATAGTTATAGATATGATTCCTAGAATTTGAATTATTTATTCTAATTTTTTAGACTTTTTGATTGGAAATCAAATGTACTTGTTATACTAAATAAATAATTATCTACCTCATCAGTAGATTGAAACATATAGAAATAATCATACAACGTCAACAAAGTGTCAGTATCATGCTGCTGCTTCAAAACCAAAATGATGATTTGATGTAAAGTGTATAAATAGTATTCGAAATAGACAGGTGATAAGAAAGGTAGTTCCAATGATTACATGAAGTCCATGGAATCCTGTTGCTACAAAAAAGGTAGAACCAAAAACTGAATCAGCAATTGTGAAAGGGGCTTCATAATATTCGTATAGTTGTAGTATGGTAAAATACAGGCCTAAAATGATAGTAAATATTAAACCTTGAGTTGCTTGATTATAATTATTTTCTAATAACCCGTGATGACTTCATGTAATAGTAATTCCTGATGCTAGAAGAACTGTTGTATTTAATAAAGGTACTTGTAAAGCATTAAATGGAATAATTCCTAGTGGAGGTCAAGATGAACCTAATTCAATAGCTGGAGCTAAACTACTATGATAAAAAGTTCAAAAAAAGGATACAAAAAAAAAGACTTCTGATACAATGAATAAAATTATACCTCATCGTAATCCTGTCATTACTTCTTTTGTATGACATCCTTGATAAGTTCTTTCTCGAATAACATCACGCCATCATTGAATTGTAGTTAAAGTTAAAATTAATATTCCTAAAAATATAAGTTTTTCATTAAATTCATATGAAAATTTAATGAAGCCTAATATTGCTACTATAATTCTTAAAGCTGCTACAATAGGTCATGGGCTATAAGTGACTAGATGATAAGGATGATTTGTATGTATTGACATTATTAGTTAACTTCTCTAGAATATAATGTTCTTAAAACAGCAAATACATAAGATTGAATAATTGCCACTGCAGACTCTAAAGTTAAAAGTAAAATTTGTGTAATAATTAGAAAAGGTAATAAAGATATTATTATTGTTCTTCCAGTGTTACCTAGAAGAGTTATTAGAAGATGACCTGCAATTATATTAGCAGCTAATCGAATTGCTAGAGTTCCTGGTCGAATAATATTTCTGATTGTTTCAATACATACTATAAAGGGTATAAGAATTCCAGGGGTACCTTGTGGTACTAAGTGAGTAAATATATGTTTAGTATTATTAATTCATCCAAAAATTATGAAACTTAATCATAATGGTAAAGCAAGTGAAATTGTTATAATTATATGACTAGTGCTAGTAAAAACATATGGAAATAATCCTATGAAATTATTATATATAATAATTGAGAAAATTGAAATAAAAATGAATGTTGAACCTTTACTAATTTTTTTTTTACCAATTAGTAATTTAAATTCTTCATGTAATTTATTAATAACTAAGTTTCATAAAATTGTTATTCGTGAAGGAATTAGTCATAGAGAAGTTGGAATTAGTAATAATCCGATAAAAGTTCTTAATCAATTTAATGATAAATTTATAATACTAGAAGAAGGGTCAAAAACTGAGAATAAATTTGTTATCATTTTCAAGTTAAGATTTTTTTAGCTGGTTTAGGAATAGGTAATGATGTGGGTTTATTGTAAGATGTATAATAATTTAAGATACTAAATATAATTAATATAATTGAAAAGAATGAGAATATTATTATTCAATTTAAGGGTATTATTTGGGGGATAAAGAAATATTAGCATTCTAATAATTTTAGTATGACATACTAATGTTATAAATTAACTAATTTCTTATAAATCATCAGAAGTAATTGCTATATTACTATAATCTGGTTTAAGAGACCATTACTTGCATTTCAGTCATCTGATGATTCAGATATATTTGAAATTCAATTTAAGAAATCGTTAGTTGAAGTTCTTTCAATTACAATTGGTATAAATCTGTGATTTGCCCCACAGATTTCTGAACATTGACCATAGAATACACCAGGACGATTAAATCAAAATGTTGCTTGATTTAATCGTCCTGGTGTAGCATCAGCTTTAACTCCAATTCTTGGGATTGTTCAAGAATGAATTACATCTTCTGATGTAATTAGGATTCGAGTTAGAGTATTTATAGGTAAAGTTGTGCGGTTATCAACTTCAAGAAGGCGAATATTATATAAGTTAAGTTCATTTTGAGGAATTATATATGAATCAAACTCAATTTCTAGGAAATCTGAATATTCATAACTTCAATATCATTGATGACCAATAGTTTTTAATGTTAGAGTGGGGTTGGAATTTTCGTCAATTAAATATAAAATGCGAAGAGATGGAAGTGCAATAAAAATTAAAACTACAGCAGGAAGAATTGTTCAGAGGATTTCCAAATATTGACCGTCTATTACATGACGATCTATATATTTATTTGTTATTAGAGATAAAATTATATATCCTACTGTAGTAACAATTATAGTAATAATAAATATTGAATGATCATGAAAATATATTAATTGTTCTATTAAGGGTGAGGCACTATCTTGTAAACCTAAATTTGCATATGTAGCCATATAATTCTAAAAAAAGTGTAAACTTTATTTATGGAGCTTAAATCCATTGCACTAATCTGCCATATTAGAAATATATATTATTTAGTAATAAGAGTTAATTCATTATATGTATGTTCAGCTGGGGGATAATTATGTGCTCATTCAATAGATCTATTTATTTGAGAAGAAAATAAAACTGATCGGTTTGATCTTATTCTTTCTCATAAAATAAAAATAAATATAATTACAGCAATAAAAGAGATTATTGATCCTATAGATGATAAGATATTTCAAGAAGTATAAGCGTCGGGATAATCAGAATACCGTCGTGGTATTCCTGCTAATCCTAAAAAGTGTTGAGGAAAAAATGTTAGGTTAACTCCTACAAATATTGTAAAAAATTGACTTTTAAGTCATCTAGGATTTAATGAAAGACCTGTAAATAAAGGATATCAATGAACAAATCCAGCTATAATAGCAAAAACGGCCCCTATTGATAAAACATAATGGAAATGAGCTACAACATAATAAGTGTCATGTAAGATAATATCAATTGCTGAATTGGCTAGAATTACTCCAGTAAGTCCTCCAACCGTAAAGAGAAAAATAAAACCTAAAGCTCAAAGAGAAGCTGGTCTGAAAATTATTTTTGAACCATATATTGTTGCAAGTCAACTAAAAATTTTAATACCAGTAGGAACAGCAATAATTATTGTAGCTCCTGTAAAATAAGCTCGTGTATCTACATCCATACCTACTGTAAATATATGATGAGCTCACACTACAAATCCTAGAAAACCAATAGCTGATATAGCTCAAATTATACCATAATTGCCAAATGATTCTTTTTTTCCTCTTTCATGAGAAATTACATGAGAAATTATTCCAAACCCTGGTAGAATTAAAATATAAACTTCAGGGTGACCAAAGAATCAAAATAAATGTTGATATAAAATTGGATCTCCTCCTCCAGCAGGATCAAAAAAAGATGTATTGAGGTTTCGATCTGTTAAAAGTATTGTGATAGCCCCTGCAAGAACTGGTAAGGAAAGTAGAAGCAAAAGTGCTGTAATTCCTACTGATCAAACAAATAAAGGAACTTGAGTTTGATTTATATAAGCTGGTTTTATATTAATTATAGTTGTAATAAAATTTACTGCTCCTATAATACTTGATATTCCAGCTAAATGTAATGAAAAGATTGTTAAATCAACTGCGGGCCCTGCATGGGCAATTCTTGCTGATAAAGGGGGATAAACTGTTCATCCTGTTCCCGCCCCTCTTTCAACTGTTCTTCTAATTAATAAAAGTAAAATTGAAGGTGGTAAAAGTCAAAATCTTATGTTATTTATACGTGGAAAAGCTATATCAGGGGCTCCTAATATTAAAGGAACTAATCAATTACCAAATCCCCCAATTATAATTGGTATAACTATAAAGAAAATTATAATGAAAGCGTGTGCGGTAACAATAACATTGTAAATTTGATCATCTCCAATTAAGGATCCTGGTTGACCAAGTTCTGTTCGAATTAAAATTCTTAGTGATGTACCAAGTATTCCTGCTCAAGCACCAAAAATAAAGTAAAGTGTTCCAATGTCTTTATGATTTGTTGAGAATAATCATCGTTGCAAGGGAGGGTAAAATGGCTGAGATTAAATAGGTGATAGATTGTAAATCTATTGAGGAGAAAAGTTTTCTCTTTTACCAAGGTCTTATATTCATGACTATGATATTAGAATGCAATTCTAAAGGTGTAAATAAATACTAAGACTTAAAGAAATACTCTTTATTTATAACTTTGAAGGATATTAGTTTTATTTAACTTAAAGTCTTAATATATGGATAAAATTAAAGTAGAAACTAATATCCCTAAAGTTATAATTGAAAGTGAAAATATGATAGTTTTTGAATAATTATATTTAGGATAGATTGAAATAGTTCAGGCGATTTCTGAATTTGTAATTATTAATGTTGTGTATATAATTCGTATATAATAGTATAAGGTAAGAAGGGATGATATAATTAAAATTATGGATGTGAAAATTATGGTATTTTGGGCTATAAATTGAATAGCTACTCATTTTGGAAAAAAACCTAGAAATGGAGGAAGTCCCCCTAAGGAGAGTAATGCAATAAAAAGTGTAAATTTAACAATTTTTTTATTGTTTAATGAATTAAAAGTTTGTGAAATGTAGGATAAATTAGTTATAGATGTTAAAGAGGTGATTAAAATGATGTTAATAGAGTAAACTAGAAAATATATTCATCATAAATTTGACCCTATTATTATGGTAATTAGTATTCATCCAATGTGGTTAATTGATGAGAATGAGAGAATTTTACGTAAAGAAATTTGATTTAATCCCCCAATTGCTCCAATAATAGCGGAAGAGATAATTATAATTTGTGTATAAAAATTGTTTGACAGTATGTAAGAAATTAATATTAAAGGTGCAATTTTTTGAATAGATAAAATAATAAAGCAGTTTATTCAAGAAAGTCCTTCTACTACTGATGGTAATCATCAATGAAAAGGTGCACATGCAATTTTTATTAAAAGGGGGGTTATAATTAAGTTATTTCATAAGCTTGTTTTTGTAAAATAAAATATTTCATGAGTATTAGTTTTTAATAGAATTAAAAAAAGTAGAGAGGAGGAGGCGATAGCTTGGATTAAAAAATATTTAAGAGAAGCTTCAGTAGAAAATATATCTTGGTTGGAGGATAATAAAGGGATGAAGGAGAGTAAATTAATTTCTAAGCCTATTCATGCTCCTATTCATGAATTAGCACATAATGAAATTAATATACCTCTAATTAATGTAATTAAAAAGAGGATTTTTGTCGAATTATTGGGCATTAGAAAAGAGAGATTAACTCTATATGAGGGGTATGAACCCTCTAGCTTATACTTAGCTTACTTTTCTACATTTTGGTGTAAGGTGCACAAAAATTTTTGATATTTTAGGATTACAGTTTAATTCTGTTAAATGTAAATTGAAATAGTAAAAGTAATAAAATTACATTATTTATCCTATCACGATAATCCTTTAATCAGGCATTTTACT